GAGTTAGTACACCTCACGTTTTCTGCGTTCAGCAGCAATTGGTTGCAGGGCAACGAGGATACGGGAACCTGGGTAATTTCCGTGTTTTCTGCGCTCAAGGTGATTGGTTGCGAAGGACAACGAGGACGTGAGTTAGTACACCTCACGTTTTCTGCGTTCAGCAGCAATTGGTTGCAGGGCAACGAGGATACGGGAACCTGGGTAATTTCCGTGTTTTCTGCGCTCAAGGTGATTGGTTGCGAAGGACAACGAGGACGTGAGTTAGTACACCTCACGTTTTCTGCGTTCAGCAGCAATTGGTTGCAGGGCAACGAGGATACGGGAACCTGGGCAATTTCCGTGTTTTCTGCGCTCAAGGTGATTGGTTGCGAAGGACAACGAGGACGTGAGTTAGTACACCTCACGTTTTCTGCGTTCAGCAGCAATTGGTTGCAGGGCAACGAGGTGATTGTTTGGGTGATAAGGTTATAGTACTTAGGTATCTTTGTGTTTTCTTAATTTTAAATAAATTTTATTGGTTAATTTGTGAATCTGTTTGTTTAATAATATATTGGAGATTTGGTTAATTATAAAAATTCTGGGTATGGGATCTAGTTTTCCAAACTAATATTATGTAAATTTATTTTTAAAGTTATGTTTATTATAACTATAAGGTTATGTTAAAATTTTAAAGGTTAAATTTTAAAGTTTTATTTAAGCTTATTTGTTTGGTAATTGGTGATTTTACATGCAAGTTTTAATTTAAAGAAGATTTTAGGCAGTGAATAAATTTAATGATTAAAGATATTTAGAATTAGATATTCATAAAAGTATAAACAAATCTTGTGCCAGCAGTTGCGGTTAAACATGATATACTTCCAAATTTGGTTCGGGTGATAATTATCTTTTTTTATAAGGAAATGAGAATTAATTTTATAAGGTGAAATTTTATAATTAATTAAATTTATTTTTAGATGAAAAATTATTAGATTTTTAAAATAAACTAGGATTAGATACCCTATTATTAGAAATATAAAATTATACCCCTGAGAAGTACTAGTTGTTCTTGAAATTTAAAAAATTTGGCGGTGTTTTAGTCTGTTCAGAGGAACCTGTCCTGTAATTGATAATCCACGATTAATTAAACTTGTTTTTTTAGTTTGTATATCGTCGTTATTTGAATATCTTTCAAAGGGAAAATATTCAATATTTAGAATTTTTAATTTAAATCAGATCAAGGTGCAGTTTACGAATAAGGAGAGATGGGTTACAATAAATGTATTTATATGGTTTGGAAGGTGAAATTTTTACAATAAATAGGATTTGATAGTAAGATGAATTATTTAATTTGTTTGATTAAAGCTCTAGAATATGCACATATCGCCCGTCGCTCCTATTATAAAATAGGATAAGTCGTAACATAGTAGGTGTACCGGAAGGTGTACCTGGAAAGACAAATTAAAGCTTTAAATTAAGCATTTTATTTACATTAAAAAGTTGACTGTGGAATTCAGTTTAATTTGAGATTAAGAATTTTATTATGAATTGATTTTTAAAAGGAATTATGTGTTTTAGTAGTTAGGTAGAAATAATAATTTTTATAATAGTTTAGTAGTACAGTGAGGTAAAAATAGAAAATATTTAGAAGAATATTTTATTTAAAGTACCTTTTGTATCAGGGTTTATTAAAAAGAGGTTTAATTATTAAGTTTTCTCGAATTTATGAGAGCTAAGAATATATATATATTAATGTTGAATAATTATTTATAATATTTTCTTTGTTATTAGACGTTAGTCGATTTTAAATATATCTAGTTTTTTAAGAAATTAATTTAATTGGGCTAGTTTAATAAATTGTTTTATTTTAGAATTAATTTTTAAACTAAGTAATATCTAAGGGGATAAGCTTTTGGATAAATTTTTATAAATGTTTATTTGTTAAAAATTGAATAGGAATAGAAGTTTTCATTTTTTATAGTGTTTTATATCAAGATTTTTAAAAAAGTAATTTGGTTTTTTTTAAATTTTTTATTAGAATTTTAGATTTAATTAAAAAGTTTAAGTAATAATGATAAAATTAGTATAATTTTATGTATAATAAATTTAATAATGGGAGATTTAATTAAGTAATTCGGCAAATTTATTTTCTGCCTGTTTATTAAAAACATGGCTTTTTGTTAATAATTTAAAGTCTGGCCTGCCCAATGATTTGTTTAAATGGCCGCGGTACTTTGACCGTGCAAAGGTAGCATAATCATTAGTTTTTTAATTGAAAGCTGGTATGAACGGTCGGACAAGAAAATTACTGTCTCAATTAGATAGTTTTAGAATTTTATTTTTTAGTAAGAAAGCTAAAATGGATTTAAGGGACGAGAAGACCCTATAGAATTTTATAAATTTTAAAGGGTTGGATTTTTAGTTTAGTTATTTTGGTTTTATAAAATTTATTTTGTTGGGGTGATGAAAAAATTTGATAAACTTTTTTTTATTAATTCACTTATTTGTGTTTAGATGATCCATAAATAGTGATTATAAGATTAAATTACCTTAGGGATAACAGCGTAATTGGTTTGGAGAGTTCAAATCGATAAACTAGTTTGCGACCTCGATGTTGGATTAAAATAAACTTTTGGTGTAGGTGCTGAAAAGTTAAGTCTGTTCGACTTTTAAAATTTTACATGATCTGAGTTTAAACCGGCGTGAGCCAGGTTGGTTTCTATCTTTAGAAAATTTTAATATTTTAGTACGAAAGGACCAAGTATTAATTTAATAAATTTAATTTGAATATTAGTATTGTTTTGGCAGATAAGTGCATTAAATTTAGAATTTACATATGTATGTATAATACAAGCAATAATATATGTATTTGATTTGATTTTTTTATTTTTTAGAATGTTGATTTTAATTGTTTGTGTTCTTGTAGGGGTAGCATTTTTAACTTTATTGGAGCGGAAGGTTTTAGGATATATTCAATTACGTAAAGGTCCAAATAAGGTTGGGTTTTTAGGGATCCCCCAACCTTTCAGAGATGCTATTAAACTTTTTACTAAGGAACAAACATATCCTTTTATGTCTAACTATAATTTGTATTATATATCTCCTATTTTTAATTTGTTTCTTTCTTTATTGGTTTGACTTTGTATTCCTCTTTTTAGAGGATTTTTAGGTTTTAGTTTAGGGATTTTGTATTTTTTATGTTGTGCAAGTTTAAGAGTTTATACAGTAATATTAGCGGGTTGGGCCTCGAATTCGAATTATTCAATATTAGGAAGAATACGAGCTGTTGCTCAGACTATTTCGTATGAAGTTAGATTGGCTTTAACGTTGTTATCATTTTTAATTTTGATTATAAGCTTAAATTTATTGGATTTAAAGATTTATCAAGAAATGTTGTGATTTATTGTGATTAGTTTACCTCTTTGTATAGTTTGATTTGTTTCAAGACTGGCTGAGACAAATCGTACTCCTTTTGATTTTGCAGAGGGGGAGTCTGAATTAGTTTCAGGATTTAATGTAGAATACAGAGGTGGAGGTTTTGCTTTAATTTTTTTAGCTGAATATTCAAGAATTTTATTTATAAGAATAATGTGTTGTTTATTATTTCTAGGTGCTAATTTTTTAAATGTTTTAATTTTTTTTATGTTGGGATTTATATCATTTTTATGAATTTGGGTTCGTGGAACACTTCCTCGTTTTCGTTATGATAAATTGATGTATTTAGCATGGAAAAGATACCTGCCTTTGGCTTTAAATTATTTTTTGTTTTTCCTCGGAGTGAAGATTTTTTTCTTCACCGGGGAGATTTAGTGAATGAAATTTAGTAGTGAAGTTAATAGAGAATTTACTCTTTTTTATATTTTCAAGATATACACTTGTACAAGTTCATTAACTAATTTTTAAAAATTGTTTTGTCTCATAAGGTGTGAATAATAGGATTAATTACGAAGTAGGAAAAATAAAGAATAGTTAGGATTTGCCCTACTATAATAAAGGGATCTTCTACAGGTCGGGCTCCAATTCAGGTGAGAAGTACAACGATTGTAAGGAAGGATCAGAAAAGAATTTTATTGATTGGGTAAAATTGTGTTCTTCTAATTTTTTTTTTGTTTACAAATGGAACAATTAAAAGAATTAAAATAGATATAGCAAGGGCAATTACTCCCCCAAGTTTATTAGGGATTGAACGGAGAATTGCATACGCGAATAGAAAATATCATTCAGGTTGGATATGGACAGGAGTTACAAGGGGATTAGCAGGAATGAAGTTTTCTGGATCTCCAAGTAAATAAGGATTAACTAGGACAAGGGATATTAATATAAAAGTTATGATGATGTATCCAAAAATGTCTTTATAAGAAAAGAATGGATGGAATGGAATTTTATCAATATTTCTATTTGTTCCTAGAGGATTGTTTGATCCTGTTTGATGGAGAAATAGTAAATGAATTATTACTAGGGCTGCAACAATAAATGGTAAAAGGAAATGAAGAGCAAAGAATCGGGTTAAAGTTGCATTATCTACTGCAAATCCACCTCATAATCATTGAACAATTAATTGACCAATATATGGAATTGCTGACAGAAGATTTGTGATTACTGTAGCCCCTCAAAATGATATTTGTCCTCAAGGTAGAACATACCCTAAAAAAGCAGTGGCTATTACACAGAATAGAATAATTACCCCTACTGTTCATGTTAGATATAGATTGTAAGATCTATAGTATATTCCACGACCTACATGAAGGTAAAGACAAATAAAGAAAAAAGATGCCCCATTAGCATGGGTTGATCGGATTAGTCATCCATAGTTTACGTCACGTGAAATATGGATTACTCTATTGAATGCAAGGTCAATATTAGCAGTAAAATGTATAGCTAAAAAAATTCCCGTAATTATTTGAATTCCTAAACATAGTCCTAGAAGAGATCCAAAGTTTCATCAAGCTGAAATGTTTGAAGGTGAGGGGAGATCAATTAAGGAATTATTAATAATTTGGGTTATTGGTGATATTTTTCGAATTGGTATTTTCATTAGTTATAGTTTCGAAGAGGACCTTGTTTAAATTTTGAAATTTTAATTACTACAATAAGGGTAATTAGAAGATAAATAATTAATGAAATAGAAATTATGATTGCAGGGAAATTTAAAAATTTATTAAGGGATATAAGAGAAAAGATTAAATTAATGTTTTCTGAGATTAGGATTTTAGAATTTAAGAATCATTGATCTAATATTATGGAAATTGGAACTGAAATTATTAAACAAGAAATTGAAGAAATGATAAGGAGAGGGGAAAACTTAAATTTTTCATTAGAAGCTACTCTTGTTATATATAAAAAAAGTACAAGTATTCCACCAATTATAATTAGGAGGAGAATATAGGAATATCAAAAAGTTAAATTTATTCACCCAGAGATAAGAGCAATAAGGGTGGATTGAATCAGGAGGAGAAGTCCTAAGGAGAGAGGGTGGTTTACTAGAGGAAGTAAAATTGCTGGTATAATAGATGCAATAAAAATTATTATCATTTGTTCAGGAAGTAGTTTAAATAAAATATTAATTTTGGAGATTAATGATGAAGAGAAGATCCTTTCTGAAGTTTTAAAAGATGAACTTATTTTTGATTTACAAGACCAATATTTTATTTAAATTATTAAAACTAATGTCAATTTTAGCTGGAATGTCTTCTTTTATATATTTAATAGGTTTACTTTCTTTTTGTTTAAATCGAAAGCACTTGTTGCTTATACTTTTAAGTTTGGAATTTGTTGTAGTGGCTTTGTTTTTAATACTTTATCTATATTTATGTTTTTATAATTGGGAATTCTATTTTTTAATAGTTTTTTTAACTATAAGGGTTTGTGAAGGGGCTTTAGGTTTATCATTACTGGTTTTGTTAATACGAACTTATGGAAATAATTATATAATTTCTTTTAATTTATTATGATAAAGTTTTTATTTTCTTTGGTATTTATGATTCCATTAAGGTTTTTAGGGATAGGATTTTGATTTAATCAATGTCTTTATATAGTGTTGATTTTTTTGTTTTTAGTAGAGATTAGATTAGGAAGCTTGTATTGTAATATTAGGTATTTTTTGGGTGTGGATTTACTTTCTTATATTATAATTCTTCTTAGGTTTTGAATTTGTTCTTTAATAGTAATAGCAAGGGAAGGAATTTTTAAAAGAAATTATTTTACTAGTATATATTTAATAACTTTATTGATTTTATTAATTTCTTTATTTTGTACCTTTGCTTCTATAAATTTATTTGTGTTTTATTTGTTTTTTGAGTTTAGATTGATTCCAACATTGATTTTAATTGTTGGTTGGGGGTATCAACCTGAACGTATTCAAGCTGGGGTTTATTTATTGTTTTATACATTAATTGCTTCTTTACCTATAATGGTAAGAATTTTCTATTATTATAATTTGTATGGTTCTTTAGATTTTTTCTTTTTTTTTAAGAGAGTGGAATTTCTTATATTTTATTTGTGTATAAGAACAGTATTTTTAGTAAAAATGCCTATATATTTTGTGCATCTTTGACTTCCAAAAGCTCATGTAGAGGCTCCTGTTTCGGGTTCTATAATTTTAGCCGGGGTTATATTAAAATTAGGGGGTTATGGATTTATGCGTTTAATGCAGATAATAATTCCTTTAGCTATTAAAGTAAATTTAATTTTTATTGTGATTGGGTTGATAGGGGGATTTTTTGTTTCATTAATTTGTTTACGACAAGGTGATGTAAAATCTTTAATTGCTTATTCTTCCGTGGCTCATATAGGATTAGTTTTAGGGGGTATTATAACTTTAAATTATTGAGGTTTAAGAGGTTCATTGGTAATAATGGTTGCTCATGGGTTATGTTCTTCAGGTTTATTTTGTTTGGCTAATATTTCTTATGAGCGATTAGGAAGGCGTAGACTTTATTTAAATAAAGGATTGATCAATTTAATACCAAGAATGTCTTTATGATGATTTTTATTAAGATCTTCAAATATAGCTGCTCCTCCATCTTTAAATTTATTAGGAGAGATTATATTGATCAATAGATTGATTTCTTGAAGATTTTTTTGTATAATTTTTTTATCTTTAATTTCTTTTTTTAGAGCTGCTTATAGTTTATTTTTATATGCTTATAGTCAGCATGGTAAATTATTTAGTGGTTTATATTCTTTTAGAATGGGAAGTGTTCGTGAGTATCTTCTTATGTTTTTACATTGATTTCCCCTTAATATTATTATTTTGAAGGGGGAATTTTTAGTTTTATGAAATTATTTAAGTAGTTTAATTAAAATATTGATTTGTGGAGTCAAAGATGTAGAAATACTTTAAATAATATCAGTGTGTTTAGTTTATTTTGTAAGTTTTTTATTTTTTAGTATATTGAGTTTTTTTTTGAGTTTAGATTTTATAAGATTGGACTATAGAGTTGTTGTAGAAATTGAGATAGTAAGAATTAATTCAAATAGGGTTGTTATATCAATCCTTTTTGATTGAATATCTCTTTTATTTGGTAGATTTGTTTTATTTATTTCTTCAATGGTTATTTTTTATAGATATGAATATATAAGTGGAGATATAATAATAAATCGGTTTATTATATTGGTAGTGATATTTGTAGCTTCTATATTATTATTAATTTTTAGACCTAATTTAATTAGGATTCTTTTAGGGTGAGATGGACTTGGATTGGTTTCTTATTGTTTAGTAATTTATTACCAAAATGTTAAGTCTTTTAATGCTGGAATGTTGACGGCTTTAACAAATCGTCTTGGGGATGTTGCTTTTTTAATAAGGATTGCTTGAATATTAAATTTTGGTAGGTGAAATTATTTATTTTTTCTTGATTTTATATTTGAGAGAGTTGAAATGAGAATTATTATAATTTTAATATTATTGGCTGGAATAACTAAGAGGGCCCAGATTCCGTTTTCTTCATGATTACCTGCAGCAATAGCTGCTCCAACTCCTGTTTCTTCTTTAGTTCATTCTTCTACTCTTGTAACAGCTGGGGTTTATTTACTTATTCGTTTTAATTTTTGTATGGGTGAAAGGGTAAAGATTATTTTATTGTTTGTTGCAAGGTTGACTATATTTATAGCTGGATTAGGGGCAAGATATGAATTTGATTTGAAAAAAATTATTGCTCTATCAACTTTAAGACAATTAGGATTAATAATAAGTATTTTGGCCATAGGAGGATATGTATTAGCTTTTTATCATCTTTTAACACATGCTTTATTTAAGGCTTTATTATTTATATGTGCTGGAGCTATAATTCATAGTTTAAGAAATTGTCAGGATATTCGGTTTATAGGGGGAATTATCAATCAAATACCATTAACTTGTGTATTTTTTGTAATTTGTAATATATCTTTATGTGGATTACCCTTTTTATCAGGATTTTATTCGAAGGATTTAATTTTAGAATTTGTTTCTATAAAAAATTTGGGTTTATATGTATATTTAATATATTTTGTGTCAACTGGTTTAACAGTGGCTTATACATTCCGATTACTTTATTATGTATTAAGAGGAGACTATAACCATTTTTCTTTTCATGGAATTAGAGATTTGGGTTTTGTAATGTTAAAAGGGATAGGGGGTATTATTTTTTTAGTTGTTTTTATGGGAAGAAGATTAAGATGAATAATTTTATCAACACCTTATTTCATTTGTTTATCTTTTCTAATAAAGATGATGACTGTAATTGTGACAGGAGTTGGTGGTTGAGTCGGGTATGAATTATCCCAATTTCCTTTAAGATATAAGTCGAAATCTTTAAAATTTGTTTTAAGTTCGGTATTTTTTGGATCTATGTGGAATACCCCTTATATTTCAACTTTTGGGGTTAATTATTATCCTTTAAGGGAAGGTATAAAAATTTATGAGACAGTAGATCAGGGATGATCTGAATATTTGGGAAGACAAAATTTTTATTTTTCTTTATCTTTTTGATCAAAGTTTCTTCAGATTTTTCATAGAAGTAATTTGAAGATTTTTTTATCTTTGACAGTAATATGAATTATATTATTAGTTTTAATGATTTTTTACTTAAGTAGCTTAATTTAAGAGCAGGATATTGAAGATATCCCGGTGATTTTAAATCTTTAAGTATTTATAAGATTAATTCTAATTTTACAGTGAAAATGTAATGTTTTTTTTAAACTATATAAATAGAAGTATTAATGGAGTTACACCACTAGGAAATTGAATTAGAAGTTCAATTTTTTATATTTTACTTCTTTAATTGGAAAAGAATTCATTTTTATCATTAACAGTGATATACCTCTATTTTGGTTTCAATTAAAAATAAGGATGTTTCCATCAAGGTTTTAGGTCGAAACTAAATACAAAAGTTTGTTTCTTATTTAAGATAAATTGATGATCAATACTTTTTAAGTGCAAATTAAATGTTATTTTTAACTATTATCCTAAGAGACTCATTCTAATGCTCCTTGATTTCATTCATGATAAAGTCCAATTAAGAGAATAAATATGAAAAATGAGGCAATTCCTCAAAATCAAAAGATTTTTGAGATTTTTAGGATTGAAATTAAGGGAACAAGAAGAGTAATTTCTACGTCAAAAATGAGAAAAATTATTGCAATTAAGAAGAACTGAAGACTGAAAGGTAGGCGTGGAGATCTTTTTGGATCAAACCCACATTCAAAGGGGGAACTTTTTTCCCGGTCAATAAAGGATTTTTTTGAAAGGATTGAAGAAATTATTATTATAGCTGATGAGATAATAATAATTAAGAAAGCTCTTAAGATTATAATAAATATTATTTGTACTATTTCTAGATAGTTTGATTGGAAGTCAAATATAATACATTATATTATACAAATATCTACCTCATCAGTAAATAGAAATATATAAAAATAATCAGACAACATCTACAAAGTGTCAATATCAGGCTGCGGCTTCGAATCCAAAATGGTGGATTGATGAAAAATGATTATTTAAGTGTCGGTAAAGTCCAACTGCTAAGAATGTTGTTCCAATAATGACATGAATTCCATGGAATCCTGTTGCTATAAAAAATGAGGAGCCATATACAGCATCTGCAATAGTGAATGGGGCTTCCTTATATTCATATGCTTGAAGAAGGGAAAAATAAATTCCTAAAATGACCGTAAGTGAAAGGCCTTGGGTAACTTGATTAAAATTATTTTCAATTAATCTATGATGAGCCCAGGTGACAGTAAGACCTGAAGAAAGTAAAATTAAAGTATTTAAAAGAGGAATTTGTAAGGGATTAAATGGATTAATTCCTTTAGGAGGTCAGTTTATTCCTAATTCAATTGATGGGGCAAGACTTCTATGGAAGAATCCTCAGAAGAATGAAATAAAGAAAAATACTTCTGATGTAATAAAAAGGATCATTCCCCAACGTAAACCTATAGTTACAACATATGTATGAAGACCTTGAAATGTTCCTTCTCGAGAAATATCTCGTCATCATTGATATATTACTAGACTGGTAATTAGAAATCCAAGGAGAAGGAGGTTATTATTAAATAGGTGGAATCATTTAATAATTCCAGTTATTGTAATTATAGCTGCTAGAGCACCTAGGATAGGTCATGGTCTAGCATCTACTAAATGGAAAGGGTGATTTTTATGAGACATTAGGTTACTTCTCTAGAATATAGTGATCTTAAAACAGCAAATACATAAGATTGAATAATAGCAACAGCTGATTCTAAAATTAAAAGAAGAATTTGTGTAAATAGAAGTAGAAATATAAGAGAGAAGGGGATAGAAGATCCTGTATTTCCTAATAAGGTTATTAAAAGATGGCCTGCAATTATATTTGCAGCTAGTCGAACAGCTAAAGTTCCGGGTCGGATAATATTTCTAATTGTTTCAATACATACTATAAAAGGTATTAGGATGGGGGGAGTTCCTTGGGGAACAAGATGTGCTAGTATATGGATTGTGTTATTAATTCATCCAAAAATTATAAATCTTAATCATAAAGGAAGAGCAAGAGTTAAGGTTATTACTAAATGTCTAGTTCTAGTAAAAATATATGGAAAAAGTCCTAGAAAATTATTATATAGAATTAGGGAGAACAAGGAAATAAAAATAAATGTTCCTCCTTTAGTTCCTGGACCAAGCAAAGTTTTAAATTCTTTATGAAGGGTAATAAGAATTTTTTTTCAAAGGGATGATGATCGTGTAGGAATTAATCAAAATGTGTATGGAATAAAAATTATGCATAGAATTGTTCTTAATCAATTTATGGGGATATATAATGAGGTTGATGGATCAAATGAGGAGAATAGGTTTGTTATCATTTTCAGGTTTTTATAGAGAATGTCTTTCTAAGAAATAAATTTTTTGGTGTTTGATAAAAAATAGAGTAATTAATAATTCTTATAAAAATTAAGATTATTGTGAATAAAATTATTAATGTTAATCAATTTAGTGGAGCTATTTGGGGAATTAAAGGTTACCTTGAGGGTAATTATAATTTGACAAATTAGTGTTATGGTTTAACTAAACCTTTCATTAGAAGTAGGCGTTAATTTACTATAAAGTGGTTTAAGAGACCAATACTGACTTTCAGCTATCTAATGAGGAAATTCTTATTTTTGAAACTCATTTAATGAAGAATGGTGGGGAAATTCTTTCAATAACGATAGGTATAAAACTATGGTTTGCTCCACAAATTTCAGAACATTGTCCGAAAAACAATCCTGTTCGATTTAGAAGAAATCTAACTTGGTTTAACCGACCTGGTGTAGCATCAATTTTAACACTTAGTGCTGGGATAGTTCATGAGTGTAGTACATCAGCAGCAGTAATTATAAGTCGAATTTGAGAGTTGTAAGGAAGAACAGCTCGATTATCTACATCAAGAAGACGGAAGTTGGATTTTTTTAATTCTGACGTAGGAATTATGTATGAGTCAAATTCAATGTTTTTGAAGTCTGTGTATTCATATGATCAGTATCATTGGTGGCCAATGGATTTTATTGAAACAAGAGGATTATTAATTTCGTCTAGAAGGTATAGAAGACGGAGTGATGGGAGAGCAATAAAAATAAGAGTAACGGCAGGAAGAATTGTTCAAATTACTTCAATTGTTTGACCTTCAAGGAGATAACGATAATTATATTTATTGAAAAAGAGTCTGGATATTAAATATCCAACAAGAACTGTAATTATAAGTAGAATTATTAATGTATGATCATGGAAAAATGATAATTGTTCCATCAAAGGGGAAGCCCTATCTTGAAGTAAAAATATTTTTCAAGTTGCAATTTCTAAAAAAAGTTGCACTTTATTTATGGGGTTTAAGTCCACCGCACTATTCTGCCATATTAGAAATTTGATAGTATAGGCAGTTCAGAATATCTATGTTCTGAGGGAGGTATTTGTTGGAGTCATTCAATGGAGGATGATATTCTTAGGGGGGATAACCTTTTTCGTAAAGCTGTAAAAGCTTCTCAGATAATAAATAGGAATAAAATAATTCTTACTAAGGAGATTAAAGATCCGATTGAGGAGATGATATTTCAAGTAGAATATGCATCAGGATAATCAGAGTATCGTCGTGGTATTCCACTTAATCCAAGAAAATGCTGGGGGAAAAAGGTTATATTTACACCTAAAAATATAACTGCAAATTGAATTTTTAGGAGTTTGTTGTTTAAAGATAAACCTGTGAAAAGTGGGAATCAATGAACAAATCCCGCTATAATAGCAAATACTGCCCCCATAGAAAGAACATAATGGAAATGAGCTACTACGTAATAGGTATCATGAAGAACAATATCAATTGATGAATTTGCCAGAACTACTCCCGTTAATCCTCCTACAGTAAAGAGAAAGACAAATCCTAGTGCTCAGAGTATTGAAGGAGAATAATTAATTTGGGTTCCATGAAGGGTTGCTAGTCAACTAAAGATTTTAATTCCTGTAGGAACAGCAATAATTATGGTAGCTGAAGTGAAGTATGCTCGAGTATCGACATCTATACCAACAGTAAATATATGATGAGCTCATACAATAAATCCTAATAATCCAATTGCTATTATAGCATAAATTATTCCTAAAGTTCCAAAGGTTTCCTTTTTTCTTCTTTCTTGTCTAATAATATGGGAAATTATTCCAAACCCAGGAAGAATTAAAATATAAACTTCAGGATGACCAAAAAATCAAAATAAGTGTTGGTATAAAATTGGGTCTCCACCTCCTGCAGGGTCAAAAAAGGTTGTATTGATATTTCGATCTGTAAGGAGTATAGTGATAGCTCCTGCTAAAACTGGGAGGGAAAGAAGAAGAAGAAGGGCCGTTAAAGCTACGGCTCATACAAATAAAGGTATTCGATCAAAGGTAATTCCTGTGGATCGTATATTAATAACGGTGGTGATAAAATTAACGGCACCAAGAATAGAAGAAATTCCTGCAAGGTGAAGACTGAAAATAGCTAGATCTACAGAAGCTCCTCTATGGGCAATATTAGAGGATAAAGGGGGATATACGGTCCACCCTGTTCCTGCTCCATTTTCTACTATTCTTCTTATTAGCAGGAATGTAAGTGAAGGCGGAAGAAGTCAAAATCTCATATTATTTATACGAGGAAAAGCTATATCAGGTGCACCTAATATTAGAGGAACTAATCAATTTCCGAATCCCCCAATTATAATAGGTATCACTATGAAAAAAATTATAATGAATGCATGGGCAGTGACAATTACATTATAAATTTGATCATCTCCAATGAGGGACCCTGGGTTTCCTAATTCTGCGCGGATTAAAATTCTTAAGGAAGTTCCGACTATTCCAGATCATCTTCCTAAAAGAAAATATAAGGTGCCGATGTCTTTGTGGTTTGTAGAAAATAATCATTTGTTCGGTAAAATGGCTGAAAATAGGCGGTAGGCTGTAAACTTATTTATGAATTTAATTCTTTTACCGGCTTTATAGTCAAAAATGATACCAAATTGCAAGTTTGGTGGTGGGTTTATTCCTAAGGCTTAAAACTTAGCTTTAATGATGACTTTGAAGGTCATAGGTTTTTTTAACCTAAATCCTTGATTAAAGGAGATTAAAAATCAAAGTTGATAGGATCAATCTTGCCAGTGTTACAAGATTGGTTGTTATAATGAAGAATTTATAGGAGGGGAGAGTGTTAATTTGAATGAATGAATTTATTGAAAGGACTAAGGTCCTGAAAGTTATTCGCATATAAAAGTATAAGGTTGCTAGCGTAGTAAGAATTATGATTACGGCTAGAGATAAAAAATTATTGTTGATCATAATCTGAATTGTTAATCATTTAGGGAAGAATCCCAAGAAGGGGGGTAGCCCTCCTAAAGATAAAAAGTTTAAAATAAAGAAAATTTTGAGTATTGGTTCGTGGTTTATTGAAAGTATTAATTGTTTTATAAAGAAAAGATTTAGTTTTTTGAATAAAATGATAATATTTAAGGTGATAATTGAATAGATTAAAAAATAAATCATTCAAATGATTTCAAAAAATAAGGTAGCTGCAATTATTCAACCAATATGATTAATTGAGGAGTAGGCTATAATTTTTCGTAATCTTAAGTGATTTTGGCCTATTACTCCTCTAACAAATATACATGAAATAATAGCTACAATTAAGAGAACTAAAGTTTTTCTTGAGTAGGACAATAAGATTATAGGGGCAATTTTTTGCCACGTTAGAAGAATTATTCTATTCAATCATCTTAATCCTTCTATTACTTCTGGAAATCAAAAATGGAGGGGGGCAGCCCCCATTTTCAAAAGAAGAGAAGTATTGAATATTAATCTTGATTGAAGTTTCTGTTCTATTAGAGTTAAAACTTTAGAAGAGAGAATAATGATAGCAAGCAAAAGAATTGTTGATGCTAAAACTTGAGAAATAAAATATTTTAGGGCTGATTCAGAAGAATATATATTCTTGGAGGTTCTAATTAATGGAATAAAAGAAAGAAGATTAATTTCTAATCCCATTCATATACCTATTCAAGAATAGGAGGATGCCGCGACTAGTGTACCCAGGGCAAGGGACGAGCCAAATAATATTTTGTTTAAATATCATATTAAATAGAAAAGGAATAAACCTTTATAAGTGGGGTATGAACCCAATAGCTTTATTAGCTTACCTATTTACATTTTAGTATAAGAAGTACGGAAGTTTTTGATATTTCCAGGAGTAGTTTAATTCTACTAAATGTAATAAAGGTGAAATTCACATAATTTGCTCTATCAAAACAATCCTTTTATCAGGCACTTTACTGAATTGTTGAATAAAAACAATAGGTTTTTAATTATTTGGATAATATATAGGTTTTCTCGTAGAAGTTTTTAATTTTAAAGTGGTATCAGTAATAATGTAGAAATCCTAATACATCATGGTATAATAATTAATTTACTGTCATTATTTTCTAAAATCTATTAAATTTTATACTTCTGTTGGCTTAGGTTTTTTTTTTTTTTCCAATCAAAATAAAACTTTTATTGCAGGAATTCTACTTTTAACTGACTATAATAAATTGGCAAAATTTTTGATTAAATACTATTAAAAGTGTCCCGTAAAAAAAGGTTTTAAAAAAATATCGATTATTACATTACTGATTTTTTATTCACTATTTGGAAATTTGAATGTTGTTAAGATTCAACACTTAAAAAAATGCAAAAAAATGCAAAATTTTGCACATTTTATGCACGGTTTTTGGCCAAAATTTTTTCCCTATTTTTTATGTTTTGTGGGGAAATTCCAACTAACGCTCCGATTTTTTTTGACAAATCCAGATGAAAAACTTTTTCTTAT